AATCTTATGAATTCGGGTCGATTGGATCGAGTGAAAAATCCTATTGTTTTGGTTGTGGACTCAAGGGTTCAGGTTCAAACATGTTCTTTGAAGAAATATATGAGTTCTATTATAATAGAAAAAAATATGTTTTTTTTATTCCATTTAAGTAAATCGAGAAAAGGAAAAACATAATAAGAAATGACACTCCTATCATAGGAATAGCCTTGTTGCTGCTTCAATAACAAGCATTTTCGTTTTCAAATCAAATAAATCATTTGATCTATGATTCATTGGAACAAGGAATGGCCTGGCTAGGTACTGGCCAGGCCGGGGGAATAAAAGAAAGAACCTTTCGGACGAAATCAAAGAGGTACTCTTTCTATTGGAGATATCTGTTTCGAATCATTATCTAAAGGGAATTGATGATTGATCAAATTCGTCTATATTTATAGAATAAAGAAAGATAAGGAAAAACTTTTATCAACCTTTACTTCACGCGTCACATAGGAATTATCCTTTTAAAATTGGGAGAGATGGCTGAGTGGACTAAAGCGGCGGATTGCTAATCCGTTGTACGAATTATTTGTACCGAGGGTTCGAATCCCCCTCTCTCCGTTTCTTCTGATCACTTGATATTTCCCTTTCGAATTCGAAAAAATCTCTAAACCTCTTTCTCATAGTTAAATGTATGGAATGGAGAAAGAAAATCCTAAGAAAATTCAGAAATCGAGCAAGGAAAAACCCCTGATTTTTTTATTCATCACGTCCAGGATTACGTCCTGGATCATTAGATAGGAATCCGAAGATGAAGAGAGAAACAAAGAATATCACTACTGTGTAAACGAAGAGTTTGAGAGTAAGCATTACACAATCTCCAAGATCATTTTGGGGGAAATAGGGGAATAGATTCTCCATTTTTGTACCACATATTCCGTTTTGACACCAAGAAAAGAAGCGGTTTCTAGAAAACATAAGGAATTTGCAGGAATGAATTTGTAATAAGATTCTGATTCTTTCGTTAACAAAAAGATCTCTCATACCTACAATTAGGTATTGTAGGGACCATACATAGGGTCTTCGACCCCCAGAAGGAATGAAGAAATGAGGCGATTCCGATTCATCTCGGTTATCCAAAAGAATTTCCATGTTTGAGTCGAGGGTTCATTATCTGATCTTATCAATTCTTAAGAATAGAATTTTTTTTTTATCGAATAAATCATGAATGTTTCTAAGACAGTATTAAAGATCTCATCGAAAACTTACAGCAGCTTGCCAAACAAGGGCTAAGAGAAAAAAGAGCACAGGTATGACTGGCATAACATCTACGATTGGATTGAAAAAAGCATAAGCTTCGGGCAATTTGGCGAAGAAAAAGCTACTCGAATGAAGGGCAGAATTAAGACAGATCAAACTAAAGATATTAAGCATAACAAACATTTTGTTCTTGGAGAAAATTTCATTATTATTGGGTTATTGATATAAGGGGAAAATGAAGAAAGAAGGGAAAGTAGGCCGCAAAATCTTTCTTTTTCTTTGAACTCCCTCAATCAAAAATCCTTCAATTCTCAAATGAGAATAGAAGGAATCATACCTTACATACAATATCTTAATTGAATTATATGTAATGATCAATAAATTCATTTTGATTCTACATCTACATGTGTAGAATCAAAGCAACAACCAATTCAATAGATATTGGGGCTGGAATTGACGAACAACCAATACCGACATTAGTGTTTATCGGTGTCGAATAGAAATAAAAATGGGGCGTGGCCAAGTGGTAAGGCAACGGGTTTTGGTCCCGTTACTCGGAGGTTCGAATCCTTCCGTCCCAGACCAATTCTATCATAACAAAGATTGTTCTTTTTAACAATCTTCTGTTTAAGGGTGTAATGTTGGATACAATGTGATCCAATCTTTCTTTGTGATTTCTAATGATTCTTCTATAGAATCATATCTTCCCTTTCTATTTTGTTTCTCACAAACAAACGGATCGAGTATCAATGACATGTGGATGGAAATAAATATCTTTTTTTATATAGGTAGGATGGGAACAAAGATCAAAGTGAAATTAAAAAAAAACTGGGTGGGCCATTCAGCGTATGTTCGCCCCCTCGCCCATATTCATATTGAAGGTTAGTTAGTCATTTGGATAAACTTTATGCCCCATATCTATGATATTTGGATTCTCACATGATGCATTCTGAGTCGAAATGCGAAATAAAAGAGAAGTCTCTACCTTCCCTAAAGTAAATATAAATAAAGATAGGGTAGACAAAATGACTAATTCTATGTGGATCCTGAATCCTAAAAAACAGGGGGGTTCTTGATATTAATTCCATCGCTGGAATTAAAGCTCCTGAGACTGGGGTGGGACAAAATCAAACAAAATAGTAACAACGAATTGATATGAACCCATTTTGCTTTGTACTTATACAAGACAGGATAGCATCCCATAAGAAGATCCTTTTAAATTGGCTTTGGGTATGATTCATGATCCCCATGGAATTCGTGTCGATATGAGTTAATCCGCAAAGGAAAGGAAGGTATCAATTTCAAGACCCTTGTCATCCGGATCTTATTAACAAACAAGAAAATTCAATACGGAACAGATTATTTTCTTTGGACCTAATTTCTTTTATTTTGTATTTGATTTGGCTCCAATGAATAATTGGAAATCAATGTAGCGATCAATTGGGGGAGGGGGGAGATTCATACATTCACTTTACTTTATGGAAAAATTCCTGAATCTGAAGTAAGGAAAAATCTGTAGAAAATGAACCATGCCTATATGTATTGTTATTGTTCTATTTCAGTGATCAGTGACACCGGTGTTTCAGTTTTGGCGAAAAAGGTCTGCGATCCCTTAAATACCCACGATTACCCCCGGTAACACTTGTTTGGTGTATCTGATGAATACGATAAAATCAGACTCCTACGATTCTGATTTTATCAATCAGATGAAACCGAAAGAATACCGACCTTAATCTTTTCTTTCATGAGCCCCTTACTATCCATCCCCAAGAAAACAAAACAATTGGATTTGTTTCTTGACCCATTTATCTGGTTTAAATTATTGATGATTCAATCGGAAAGGAAACATAGAGGTCTCTTATGATGATCAAATTCGCGTCTGATTTAATTAATCAGATATCTGCTAAACATTTTTAGATCCTCGTTGTACCGACTTGTTGATGGATTTAGAGATTCAATTCAGTCTTTACTGGAAAACTTATTTCCAGTAATGATGTCGAAGTAGGAAATTCTTGAAATTGTTTTTTATGATTCCTTATAAATTCTTTCTACTCGAAGAAGTGTGACATTGGTGAATCTATCCTATCGAGTCACTTGCGATCTTTCCCGGTCATTGGAATAGCTTATTTGGTTAATGACTCATTCTGTTCCGGTATCGGTAATCTAATTAAAGACCCTTCTTTAGTTTTAGTTGTTTGAGAAAGAATTGGATCTTTCATGATTCATCATCCCTAACAATCTGTTGAAGATGTAAAGAAGTGTTAAGTAACACATTTCTTCGTGTTTTTTATAAATGTGTTTCATTCTTCTAATAAAATATGGGGTTAAATTATATTCTTGCTGAGACTTCTCCAGATCCATATATGAAAATGAAAGTATGGAGTACTTCATATACTATATACCGATTGAGCCAATGACTATTCATGATTCCATATTGAATCAATTCCATACCGGTCCAAAATTAGAGGAATGTTATGGTAAAACTTCGTTTGAAACGATGTGGTAGAAAGCAACGTGCGACTTGAAGGACATTATTGGCTGTGGATTCTTGTACCCACCGTTTTATATATCAAAGAAGATGCTCTCGGCTCGACATAGTTTGTTCTATTCCACTAGGACCCCAATTTTGGGGTTGTAATAAAATAATATAATTATAATATAGCACATGATGGAGCTCGAGCATAAAGAATTGGTTCATTTAGCAGAGAGAAGGATCTAGGGTTAATGCCAATCAATAAGTTGGAACAACTTCGTAAGTATATCTTCGGTATAGAAATTGAAAGGATCAAGTTCGAACAAGTAAAAAAAAAAAAAAAAGTAAAATGAATTTGTCGAAATAGTTTTACCAATTCCGATCAAAAGTGTATCACAGGGGAATCAATCGTTTCCATAGAACGAAATAACAAAAGGTATGTTGCTACCATTTTGAAACAATTAAGGATTACCGAAGTAATGTCTAAACCCAAGGATTCAAAGCAAAGATAAAATAAAGGATACCGGAACAAGGAAACACCGTTTTCAATTGTCTCAACAACTAGATCAGAATGGGGAAGAAATAAAATCGACTCTAGGCGAGACAAACAAAAGAGGTTAGAGACGGCTCAATAAATGTCTAAGGATTTCCCTTCGAGCTCTTTGAGAATTACCCAACTTGAGTTATGAGTACGAATGAGATTTCTTTTTTTTTTTTTTTCAGGAAAGAAGAACAAAAAAAAAATGACTCAAATCATAGTCTAATTGATGATTTTGTGGATCTATTTGCCACTACAATACATAAATTCGAATCATTCTTTTTCGAGCCGTACGAGGAGAAAACCTCTTATACGTTTCTAGGGGGGGTTGTTCATTTATGTCTATCCCAATGAGTCATCTATCGAATCGTTGCAATTGATGTTCGATCCCGAAGAGAGGGAAGAGATCTTCGTAAAGTGGGTTTTTACGATCCGATAAAGAACCAAACTTATTCAAATGTTTCCGCTATTCTATATTTCCTTGAAAAAGGCGCTCAACCTACAGGAACTGTTCATGATATTTCAAAGAAGGCGGAGGTATTTAAGGAATTTCGAATTAATCAAATGAAATTAATGAAATAAAAAAAAAGGGGGGGGGTGCCCAGTATCTAGCTTTGTCTAATTGTTTCTCCACCATTCCTTATTTTTTTTCTCTATTCTCTATTCATTGTTGCTCTCACATGACCCCGTATCATAGAACTATAAAAAAAAAGATCTTCTCTTGATATGAGACAGATAGAAAAAAGATTGAGTGAATAGATGAAATAACTGGGAAATTATGGGATTACCATCAATCAGATGGTTTTCGTTGGGACTCCACCAACAAACAAAAGGTCAATCTTGCTTATTATACCTCTATTGAATAAATATTGAATAAACCCGACATTTTTTTCCTACCGGAATTCCTTATTTATTTCCCCACTCATACTTCATCCCTTATCTATGTTGTAGTGTCACTCCAACACAAGTCCTTGTTTTATTTATTGAATTGGTTTTCTCAACATTCAATTCATATTGACAATGGTGTATCGAACAAATATAATTCGATCGTGGATAAATAGATCTATTTATCCACATTTCATAAGTTTGTTTCTTTATTTCACTCAAACGATGGGTTCGTCAATTTCGTTGTGACATCAAGAAGTATCTTAGTTAATATAATGAAAAAAAAAAATAGAGTATGGGTAGTCTATCAATTTTTACATCTATTTAGATTTTCTCTATAATTTATCCCAGAATCTGTTGTATTTTCATCTGATCTCTGTTCATTTTTATGTTCACAATTGATCATCAAATCTTTCTTTTTGATCTGTTGCTAGTTCAATGTTTTGACGAGGTCGGGCAATCGAATCTCTTTATTTATTTTTTATTCCGATCGTATCTACACACCCTATTTATATGGGTTGCTAACTCAATGGTAGAGTACTCGGCTTTTAAGTGCGGCTATGGTCTTTTACACATTTTGATGAAGCAACGGATTCGTCCATACCATTGGTAGAGTTTGTAAGACCACGACTGATCCTGAAAGGGAATGAAAGGAAAAAACAGCATGTCGTATCAATGGAGAACTCTTAGAATACTTCATCCTTAACGGATCGATACAAAATCTTGTTTTGATTCTTTTCTTGGAAAGGGGTCAAATCAATTCAAGTTGGGTCGAGTGAATAAATGGATAGAGCCCTATAGCTCCAATTATAGGGAAACCAAAAGCAACGAGCTTCTGTTTGTTCTTAATTCGAATGATTACCCGATCTAATTAGACGTTAAAAATATATTAGTGCCTGATGTGGGAAAGGGTTCTCTTGTGAGTGGATCATCAATTCCTTTTTTTTTCATGAATCCTAACTATTCTCTATTATGTTCTCTATTATGTAGTGGAGACGAATGTGTAGAAGAAACGGTATACTGATCAAAATTCATTATTCCAAAGTCAAAAGAGTGATCGGGTTGTAAAAATAAAGGATTTCTAACCACCTCTTGTAACTATAACGAACATAAATAAATTGGATGGAAATAGGATCCGTTGATTGTCCTTTCTGGCTCCGGGGTATCTATTCTTTTCTTACTATACACCTTGTTCTGACCGTATCGTACTATGTATTATTTGATAACTCAAGAAATCCCCCATTTGGTTTAAGTGTAATTTCAAATGGAAATGGAGGAACTACAAGGATATTTAGAAATGGATGGATTTCGGCAACAATACTTCCTATATCCGTTTCTATTTCAGGAATATATCTACGCGCTTGCTCATGGTCATGCTTTAAATGGATCGATTCTTTATGAACCGGTGGAAAATTTAGATCATGACAATAAATCCAGTTCACTAATTGTGAAACGTTTAATTATTCGAATGCATCAACAGAATCGTTTGATTATTTCGGTTAATGATTCTAATCAAAATCGATTCGTTGGGCACAACAATCATTTTCATTCTCAAATGATATCGGAGGGTTTTGCAGTCGTTGTGGAAATTCCATTCTCGCTGCGATTGGTATCTTCCCTAGAAGAAAAAGAAATAGCAAAATCTCATAATTTACGATCTATTCATTCAGTATTTCCCTTTTTCGAGGACAAGTTATCACATTTAAATCATGTGTCAGATATACTAATACCCCACCCCATCCACCTGGAAATCTTGGTTCAAACCCTTCACTCTTGGATACAAGATACTCCTTCGTTGCATTTATTGCGATTCTCTCTCTACGAGTATTGGAATTCAAATAGTCTCATTACTCCAAAAAATTCCATTTCCCTTTTTTCAAAAGAGAATCAAAGATTCTTCTTGTTCCTCTCTAATTCTCATGTATATGAATGTGAATTCATATTCATTTTTCTCCGTAAACAACCCTTTCATTTACGATCAAAATCTTTTGGATCCTTTCTTGAGCGAACACATTTCTATGCAAAAATAGAATATCTTGTAGTAGTGCTTTGTAACGATTTTCAGAAAACCCTAGGGTTGTTCAAAGACCCTTTTATGCATTATGTCAGATATCAAGGAAAATCGATTCTGGGTTCAAGGGGGGCTCGTCTTCTGATAAAGAAATGGAAATCTCACCTTGTCAACTTTTGGCAATGTCATTTTGGCTTGTGGTCTCAACCGGCCAGGATCCATATAAAGCAATTATATAATCATCCCTTCTATTTTCTGGGCTATCTTTCAAGTGTACGACTAAACTCTTCGGTGATAAGGAGTCAAATGCTAGAGAATTCGTTTCGAATAGATACTGCTATTAAGAAATTCGAGACC